TCTAATCTAATAGACAAATGTTAAGAATAAAAAAATGCTATAAATATCTCTATTTTTACGTTCGAATATATTATTCGAATATAGTCTAAAAAATACTGGTGTTTTTTGATGAAAGAAAAAAAAAAGCCCCTTATCGGATTTGAACCGATGACTTACGCCTTACCATGGCGTTACTCTACCACTGAGTTAAAGGGGCTCCTTTGGCTCAATTCATGAATCAATTATTAATATGCATACAAGATATATCTATTCTATAGAGATATGTTGTATAATTTATATACATAGATTATATATTCCATTTCATTAATATTACATAATAAATAAAGATTCGATGTCATATATATAAAATAATATATAGATTATATCTAAAAAATCTATTATTATGTAATAAATATATGTGCATTAGACTCAGCAGTAGACTCAGAATGGATATGGGTGATTCCGGAACGAAAAATTGGATTTATTTAGATTTGTATTTATCTTGATTTTTTTCTTTTTTTGTGAATTAATGAATTGAATAATGAATAAATATAGACACTCTATTTGAATTAAAAAAAACTCTATTCTCTATAGTATCGAATCAAGAATTTCCTAGTTCTAGATGTCGATTAGAATGCATTTTTTAGGAAAAAAATCATGAATCAAAAAATTTTATGAAATTATATGAAAGAGGGAAAGACCTTTCGAGTCTAATCAGACTCTTCCGGTATATTGACAATAGAAAAAAACTTATCATATGATAATCATCGTATCGTATAATATGATGGCGGTTGGGCAAGTATGCCCCCATCGTCTAGTGGTTCAGGACATCTCTCTTTCAAGGAGGCGGCGGGGATTCGACTTCCCCTGGGGGTAGGGTACTACGAAAAGAAGTTGATCTAGGCTTCTAACTAAACCTAGAATGGATTCTTCCTGGGTCGATGCCCGAGCGGTTAATGGGGACGGACTGTAAATTCGTTGGCAATATGTCTACGCTGGTTCAAATCCAGCTCGGCCCAAGAATTCACTGATCCGCCATGAAATGATATAGACTTTTTCTTTGTTCTTCAAAAATGACGGATATTAACGAATAAAAAAATTTCGGATATATCCTTACCGCTTGAATTGCTCTGTTCCATTTTTTTGTTAGCAAAAATTCCTATTTTGCTAAGAACTCTAATCTCAATTTACGATTTTCAAAATAGTCTTATATCTTATATATAATAATAACCTATAATAAAAACCGAATAAAGAAAAAACTTTTTTTTAACGATAAAGATGGGTTTTCATTCCATTTGGACAGTACTGAACTAATAATATGTTATGTGTCGCTCTCGATAAAGTATCGATATATCAGTATATCCCTCGTGCCTCGGTGATCCTTACAAAACCGAGATTCGAATCAAAAAAAATTGAAATTGTTTAGTTTCGATGCAAGTATAAATATATAAATATATATATGTATACTCGATAGCTTGATTTCATGGGGATTGTAGTTCAATTGGTTAGAGCACCGCCCTGTCAAGGCGGAAGCTGCGGGTTCGAGCCCCGTCAGTCCCGACGGAATAAAATCAATCAAATAAAAGCCAATAACATGAAAAAAAACGGATCCAAACTCTTTTTAGAGAGAATGAATTTTTTTTTAAGAGAAGTACGGTCGAAGATAGACTATACATAGTGAACGTTGCTAGAATATTCAATCTTTTTTATATCTTAGTAGTAGTATAATAATACTAGGACTTTTTTAGGATACTTGTTTGATTTGTTTTCCACGCAAATTAGATCTTTAAAAAAAGTAGTTAACTCCATCAGATTCATCAGATGAATCTACAAGGAATGGGGTCTAATTTATAGAAAAACAAGAAAGAAGGAGAAATCAAATAATAACTAAGAAAAAAATAAAAAAGAATCCAAAAGAGAAAGGAAGCCGATTGAATTGAATTGTGTGAATTGGATCATGAATCCTATTTTGAATTTGGTATGGATAAAAAAAAGATCTTCCCATGGTATACTATTCCATTTTCAACGATGAATTGATTTGATAGCTCAGATATTTTATTCATGATATTGATCTGATTCAATATCATCGAGGTTGAATTCATCCCATTGAATTTTTGGATGAAAATTTGCTCATCTCTAGTCATCTCTATGGGATTAAATCCCGAATTATTGCCTAATAAAAATAAAAAACACTGAGATTATGGAAGTCAATATTCTCGCATTTATTGCTACTGCACTCTTCATTCTAGTTCCTACTGCCTTTTTACTTATAATATATGTAAAAACCGTGAGTCAAAGTGATTAAGTTGAATGAAACTTGATTGTTTTTTTGAGGCACCTATCGAAGAAATCGAAGAAATCACAAGGATTAATTGGAATTTTGCGTCGTAAGCGGAATGAGAATTAGCGGGATACTATTATCTGAGATCCGCTAGTATGGTAGAAAGCATCTTTCTACCATACTAGCTAGCATACTCCCAATTATTCTTATTGTAATGGAAGAAGTTGTATATTATATACTTTCTATCTTTATATTTTATGTATACATAAAATATATATACATTAAAAAAAAAAAAGAAGGGTAAAAAAGTGTGTCTATAAAACAATCCATACAGCTTGATTCTTCACGTCAATCAATTAGTAGTGCCTTTAGAGTCCACTTCGCCCCCATACTACGAGGGACAGAGAAAAAGTAAAGACTACCATTAAAGCAGCCCAAGCAAGACTTACTATATCCATGTAAATTATGTCTCCTGTCTCTATGAAGGATATTCCACTAGTGTTCACTAATAATAGTGGGATCGATGGCGCATAGTCAAAAAAAGGGGGGATTATGACCTAACGCCGTTGATGAAAGGCTCCAATAAATCCGCTTCCAACAAGTGATACTCTTTTTCTAGTGGAATCATAAGGGGGTAAGCATAAAAAAATACGCAGTCACACGTTTGGAAATAGCAGGGGAATCCACTGAATCTTAAGATAAGATGTAGAAAAGCTATTCTTTCTTTTCTTGTCTTTTATTTTATCTATTTTAATTAGGTTAGGTATTAGGTAAAAAATTCGGGAAAAGCCCTAAAAATGAATTTAGATTCAGGAGTAGATAACGATCTACTCCATCCCTCTGTTTCCCGTTTCATCTAATCATTACTGTCTAATATTTATCTCCGGGATCAATCCGAGGATCACTTATTCATTCTTGATTTTGGTTTATGGAAAAGAAATTCAATTCATTCTTTCTTTTTGCATTTTTTCTAGGTGTAGTGCATCTTATCTATCCAAAAAAGTCAATTTTCCGTCAGGCTATCGAATTGAATTCAAGAACCAGTAATGAAACACCCCATTACGTAGTGGAATGGAATCAGTAAATCCTTATATGAAATCTTTTTCATTCCACTACTCGAATCTTTCGGGGAATCTTACCCAGAATCCTAAAGGCAAGCATTTCTAGCACTTTCTGTTTAGAAAACGGAACTTCCAGATGTTTAGAATCAAGCAAGTATCCAAAGGCCTTTTCCTACGTTTGCTTCTGCTGGAGAAAAACTAATCGAGTTATATCAGCCAAATCAAATACAAGATTTTCTCCTTTTTGTTGATCAGGCGACACCCAGATTTGAACTGGGGAAAAAGGATTTGCAGTCCCCCGCCTTACCGCTCGGCCATGTCGCCAAACAAAAATAATACCTTACAAAATAGATGAGAATAGTCTCTTTTTCTTTGGATGGGATGTGGGATTACTTAATTTCTTTCTTTTTTATTTCACTTGGATTTTTCATTTTGAATCCGATTTTCTTTAATCCCTTGCCCGAAATAAACCCATCGTTTTTTGTATTGGGTCCATTCCTTTGGTTATATGTTTATATGGATAGTATCTCAAAACATAAATATCCAAAAACTTTTCCTTTTTTTATATTGAAAAAAAACTTAATGTGATTTTTCCGTCACCAAAGTCATAATTCGGGGCAAATTGGAACCATTAACTATGAAATGTAACTTGAAATTGATGAATGATTCTTGTATTTGAATTGAAAATTTGAGATTCCTAATCCCTATTTTAGAATCCCTATTCTATTATATATTAATATTTCTAATAAAATATATCTAATAATATATATATAATCTAAATATATATAATCTAATACTAATAATATATAAATTATTATATTGATAGTTAACTAAACTAACCCGTATTAATTCTTTTCAATAAACCTTTCCATACAATTTCCATTCTGTTTGCAACTAAAAGTCGATGGAAACCCCAGAGCAGAAATGCTTATACAAATAGCTAATCGTCGATCTTCCCCCTATATGATATGATCCCGATAGCAAATTCTCAGTAAATTGCCGTGCTTCCATTTTTCCTTGAATAGCAAATTGACTAGAAAATAACAATTTAGCTATAGCGCGGTATGTGCGGTCTCGAATCCACCGGCAATAAAAATGAAGGAGGAAACATATCTAACATATCTATAGAAACGTATAAATAGATAGCTATCTACGCACATTTAATAAATACAAGCCCTATTCATTACTATGTCACGCACTTTGTTTGATCCTATTTCTTGGACTCAAAAATCGAGATTTCCTGCTAGATGAAATATCTCTTTGCTGCGAATCTTTTGTTGAAGAATAAAATCCATCCATAAGTTAAGTAATAAAAAGATATTAACTCTATATATTTTTTTTTATGATTCTTTCTTTATCTCATCAAACAAATCGAATTTTCAATTCATTTCTTTTTCTGTTATCTAATGGGATTGGAATATGGAATATTATAATAATAGTATAAATTGAATCAATTTTTTGATATTCTCTCTAAATATGCAAAACTCCCTAAGTCTAAGTGGCATTTAGCAATTCTTTTTAATTTTTCAATTTTTTATTTTACATTTTTTATCTATTATAAATTCCAGTTTGAATAGAAAATTGTCTTTATTCCTCTATTCCTATTTAGGAGTTAGGTACAATTTCATGTCATTTCGTAAGCTGAATAGAAAAAATTCCATCATTGCTAGATGAATCCA